TTGTTTTCCACATACTTCTTTTTTGCTCTACCTATATAGATAGGTAGAAAATGTTCTTGTCATTTTTTTTAAGGGGCAGCAAAATGGAATCTGCTGGGGCATTGTACATATGCATTTTAGTTAGTAATTCCTAATTCTAATTTCATTTCTAGCAAAAACAAATGATCTTGAACTAAAATATCGGGTTATCTATGATCTATATATTCTAATTAGAATATCGAACTAGGACTATATATGTACTATATATGTATTACATATTACAATATACAATACAAATAAAGAATGAAAAGAAACAAGAAAAAAATAGAAAATACAAAGAAGAAGGAGGATTTGAAATGCGAGATATAAAAACATATCTCTCAACGGCCCCTGTGCTAACCACTCTATGGTTTGGGTCTTTAGCAGGTCTATTGATAGAAATTAATCGTTTATTTCCAGATGCCTTGTCATTCCCCTTTTTTTCATCTTGAGAGAAAGAGTGTATTGAACCTCAGTCAAAATACAGTGAATCTACGATAGAATTTGAGGGAAAAGAAATGGAAATGTGGATTCAGTCTAGGGACGCGAAATTCTAACATAGAAAGAAGAAAATACTTAGATTAGGATAGGAATAATTCCTAGTTAGAAAAAATTGTATTAATTAATTATTACAATATTCTTAATATTCTTCTTTTAATGAATCTTTTTCTTTCTAATTACAGTAATGAATATTAGAGTAATTCATAGTAATTCTATTTTAGATTTAGATTAGAGTACTTTGAAGTCATTCAAATTCTAATAATTCGAAAAAGAAAATATTTACAAATTCCATTTCTAGTTAGTAACTCTTATGAATTTTTTATTAATATAGTATAGATATAGAATATAGATTCTTTTTTTCTTTTCTTTTTATTTGGTTCGGATCAAAAAGAAAATGAAGAGACTTCTAAAGTAAAGTCGATCCAAAATGAAAAGGAGGTTCATGGCCAAGGGTAAAGATATTAGAATTATAGTGATTTTGGAATGTACCTGTTGTGTTCGAAAGGGTGTCAATAAAGAATCGCCGGGCATTTCTAGATATATTACTCAAAAGAATCGACACAATACACCCAATCGACTAGAATTTAGAAAATTTTGTCGCTATTGTCAAAAGTATACTATTCATGGGGAAATAAAGAAATAGATGGAACGGAATGCGTGTGTTATTTTTCCAAGTAGCGGGAAGAGTAAGAACTTTACATCTTAACATATATAATACAAACCAAATCCTATCTTGGTCAAATCTTAAATGAATAAGAAAAAAAAATAGGATTCTATTTTATAGATTATTTTCTATAGAAGGAATAAACAAACAAGGAATAAGTAAACCATGGATAAATCCAAACAACCTTTTCATAAATCCAAGCGATCTTTTCGTAGGCGTTTACCCCCAATTGGATCGGGGGATCGAATCGATTATAGAAATATGAGTTTAATTAGTCGATTTCTTAGTGAACAAGGAAAAATCTTATCTAGACGGACAAATAGGTTGACCTTAAAACAACAACGATTAATTACCATTGCTATAAAACAAGCTCGTATTTTATCTTTGTTACCTTTTCGTAATAATGAAAAACAATTGGAGAGAGTGGAGTCGATCCCTAGAACTACTGGTCCTAGAACCAAAAATAAATAAATAGACTCCTCAAAACTCCAATTGGAACTCAAGCTCATATTAATGTTTTGCTCAAAAAAAAACTAGAATCCAGATTTTATTCCTGTATTCTAAAAAAGGAAAAATGGGGAAGAAATCTTTTTTTCTTGAAAGATGTTCGTTTATTCCTACTACTCAAATCTAAATTTCTTTTTCTTCTATCTTCCCGGAGTTCATTCTCCGGGAAATCCTGTTTCAATCATTCTTGTTTCCTGTATAATAGATTCTATTCAAATCAAATTCTTTTATTTGATTTGTCTTTTTTTTTTTATTTTTGATTGATGATTTGATTTGAAATAATATCAAAACAATTCTTATTTGATAGGGCTATTTGCGCAAGTATTTTACGATTCAGAAGCAATTGTCTATTGTACAGATTGTGGATGAATAGGCTATAACTATAGGATAGCCTATCCTCACGAGTTACCGCATTTATCCGAGTTATCCACAAACGACGAAAATCTCTCTTTTTCCTGCTCCTATCTCGATGAGAGGAAACTAAAGCTCTCATTCTTTGTTGAGTAGTTGTTCGAGTAAGTCTTGAATGAGCCCCTATAAAGGTTGATGCAAATAAACGAATCTTTTTTCGACGTCTCCGAGCTGTATATCCTCGTTTAACTCTGGTCATTGAATCAAATGAAACTTTCTTGAATAACTAATTGATTTCTCTTCTTTCAGTCATCCTTTTCCTCCGGTCGATTAATAGCAAAACGGATTCTTCCAATATATAAAATATAAATTCCAATGGCTTCTGCGACTATGACCTTCCCAACCACGATTTTTTCTTTCTTCAAGGTATCTCAAGAAATCCGACTGCTACTAAATAAAAAAAAATAGTGGGTTCTCTCGTTTCTATGGCAACTTCTGAAACGGTGAGGTCCTCTCTATACACCGGAGCCTCTTCTTTCATTTCATCAAATTTTATTGTGAACTTGTATAGTTCACACTCTTTGGCTCTACCCATCCATTTTTCAATTAGAATTCTTTTTTCAATTCTAATTCTAAAGTAATAGTCTTTTCACAAAAAAGCTATCCATACGGTGACGGCATTTCATTCTGAAAGTTGGCTAGGTAGCTGACCCTGTTAGTCCGTTTTTTCAAGAAAAGGAATAGGAGCATAACCTTTTTCCTCCGCTTAATGGATAACTATTTGTTACCAATGGAGAATCCCTTCTCATCTCAAACAGAGTGATTGGATTTGCACCAATAGAAACCATAAATTCATAACATAATTAGGTAGATGATAGATCTTCATTTTTAGATACTAGTCAATGAAAAGGCCGTCTTCCACTCTATCTATACTAATTCATTGGTAGTGGTCGTTGGTACTGGAAAAAATCTTTTCATTTCTTCAAACTCATGATCTGAACTGAACGAGTCGCACATACACCCTAGTACATGTTCCTCGACGCTGAGGACATCCTCGAAGAGCGGGAGATTTCGTGACATTTCTTATTGGCTGTCTTGCGTTTCTAATAAGTTGTTTAATGGTTGGCATGGCGTGTCTATAGAATCTCATTCTAGATAGAATAGAGCGGGTTGGTTTAGATCAATCTTAACCTGATGGTTGATGATTATGAATGATTTCTATTCACACGGAAAATTCGAATTTTGAAAAGGAATTCGTATATTTATATGGAATCCCCAGTATTTTCATTTTCGACCGCTACAAGATCAACGATGCCATGAGCTTGGGCTTCTGTTGCTGACATAAAAACATCCCTTTCCATATCTTCGGATATAACCCATAAAGGGTTGCCCGTTCTTTGTACATAAACTTTTGTGAGAGTTTCGCGAAGCTTCAATAGTTCTTCTGCTTCTAGGATAAATTCTCCTGCTTGTGCCTCGTAAAAAGAACTAGCAGGTTGGTGAATCATAACCCTGATGATATTGATATAACATCATGAATGGTTCTTCTATCTATATATTGCATGATTGGGTGAAAGTAAGGGGGAATCAAAATAACAATAAAGAATAGAATTAAACAACCGTACGGGCATCTTTTCTACATTGCATACGGCTCTGTAATGGAATTTCTTTTTTCGATAGAATAGATTCTATCGAAAAGAAGAAATAGAACCTATCCGATCCAAATCATTAAATGATCCATTTACCACCCTTCCTTTCGTAGTAATTAAAAAGATACTATGATGGTTCTGTTGCTTTATATATTTATCTCGTCTGTGGTTTAGCAATCCCAAAGTTTCTTTTTGATATGATCCAAGAAAGATAAAATGATTTTTTCCATTTTTTTGACTCTCTCATAACATAAAAATAAGAAAGAGACTTCTGGTGTGGAAGAATAATGGTTTGTGACGCTAAAATTGACTCTTGCTTGACACATAAAATCAAATTGGGAATAACCCTTATTTCATACTACTATCTCGATACAAAATCTCATGTTAGAAAAAAACAATAATGGTTTGTTAATATCGAACTCAAAGTGCCATGCTATTATTACTTATTCTTTATTTGATTCATATTCGATACAGCGAAGGCATAGTATTCTTTTTTTTTCTCAAATAAAAAAACTCATTGGCGCCAAGCGTGAGGGAATGCTAGACGTTTGGTAATTTCTCCTCCGACCAGAATGAAAGATCCCATTGAAGCGGCTAATCCCATACATATTGTATGTACATCCGGTGACACAAATTGCATAGTATCATAAATGGCTATTCCTGGTATTACCCATCCGCCTGGAGAATTTATAAACAAATAAAGATCCCTAGTATCATCTTCTATGCTGAGATATACCATGAGACCAACAAGTTGATTCGAGATCTCGCTATCAACCTCTTGGCCTAAAAAAAGTAATCTTTCTCGATAAAGTCGGTTGATTAGGGCAAATTTGTATCCCTGAGGAACCGTACGTGCACCTTTGGATGCATACGGTTCGAAAGAATTGAAAAAAAAATCAATGTGTTGATTCCAATCCTATTTCTTTTTTTTTTCACATGAGTTTTGCCCTCCTTCTCTATATTCTATAATGTAGAAAATAAAAAAGAATTTTATGAACTTATTTAACTAACTTCTCATTGATGTATTGTTTCATCGAAATTCAAATTACGATGTAATTTTCTTGTTCCTGAATGGGCCTTTCAATTCTTTTAGGTTCTTGTTCTACTCCGGGGGAAGATTTGCCCGAATTCCATTTGCGCATATAGGTCAAATGATTCCAGTACCACTTCTTCTTTTTTTTTTGAAATTGTTTCATACCTTTCCCCAAAATATTTGATGTATTCATCATACTACTCCATTGGTAAGTAGTTTGAGATTATCCATATGGTAAGTCTAATAATAGTTTATGATACAAGTGGTAATCATCATATATTCTACATACTACATAATAGATTCTATTATAGTAAGTTATTCTATTTAATTACTAATGAATCTCATAATTTATTAATAATTGAATTCAATTTCTATTTGATTTTTATATTCTTTATTGAATATTTCTTATTTATATTACTACATTTACACTCCCATTCTATTACTTTTACTCTTACCATTTCCAATTTGGTATTTTCTGAACGGAGCCTGGATACTTTATTTTATCAGTCCAAGTAAACCATCAATTCTTTTAATTGATAATATTGATCCCCAATAGGAATCTTTGTGCTTCACGCTCCAAATTATTGATGGTTCAATCAATACAATAATCCAATATTGAATATATATATATATATATTGGATTGGACGAAACAGAGAATACTCGATCGGGGGAGATAACGGGGAAATACCATATGACCGATATGTCTAACAAGTCGCATTATACGTCAACCCAAGCTGCATCTTCCTCTCCAGGACTCCGAAAAGGTACTTTTGGAACACCAATGGGCATTAAGATAAAGAAAAAATGAAGTACTATACTTTACTTTAATATGGAAACGTAACAATGGTTTTATTGTCTTCATCATTTTTTCTCTTTCTTTTCTATTCTATTTCTATATATATATATATAGAATTATAGAAATAGAATTCTAGAATAGAAAATAGAATTATAGAATATAGATTTTTTTCTTTTCTATCTTATATATAGATATTAGTATTAGTAGTATGAAAATATTTCTCTATTCTACTATTCTAATCTAATATTATCTATTATTATTATTATCTATTCTCTTTTTCTATCTTTTAATCTTCTTTCTATTTCTATTTCGAATCTTATATATAGGACTGGAAGGTTCATAGAGGAAGACAGAATGAATAAAGAAAGATTGTAATGAATGGGATCGATCGGATCAGCCAATTGTTCGAATGATTTCGAATTCTAAAAAAGTATCTATGCATTTCTTCCCTCAAAATCCTACCATTGCGTATTGGTACTTATCGGGTATAGAATAAGATCTGTTTCTCTTTGTTATTCTAAATAGAAAGAAAGAGAATTGGTCCCTTCTCTTTCTATTTCAAATTCTTTCTATTCTATTTCATTAAAAAGAAAAGAAGGGAATACAAATAAATATTAACCCTTTCCTATACAAAATCTACCGAACAGGTGAAATACACGATCTAGTCTTTTCCAATGTGATAAAGTTACATAATGTTTATTTCTTTTTCAGAAAGGGGTATTTACATGGGTTTACCTTGGTATCGTGTTCATACTGTTGTATTGAATGATCCCGGTCGATTACTTTCTGTTCATATAATGCATACAGCTCTAGTTTCTGGTTGGGCCGGCTCGATGGCTCTATATGAATTAGCGGTTTTTGATCCCTCTGACCCTGTTCTTGATCCAATGTGGAGACAAGGCATGTTCGTTATACCCTTCATGACTCGTTTAGGAATAACAAATTCGTGGGGGGGTTGGAGTATCTCGGGAGGAACTATAACGAATCCGGGCATTTGGAGTTATGAAGGCGTGGCAGGGGCACATATTTTGTTTTCTGGCTTGTGCTTCTTGGCAGCTATCTGGCATTGGGTGTATTGGGACCTAGAAATATTCTGTGATGAACGTACAGGAAAACCTTCTTTGGATTTGCCCAAGATCTTTGGAATTCATTTATTTCTCTCAGGAGTCGCTTGCTTTGGCTTTGGTGCATTTCATGTAACAGGCTTATATGGTCCTGGAATATGGGTATCTGATCCTTATGGACTAACTGGAAAAGTACAATCTGTAAATCCAGCGTGGGGTGCGGAAGGTTTTGATCCTTTCGTTCCGGGGGGAATAGCTTCTCATCATATTGCAGCAGGTACATTGGGCATATTAGCGGGTCTATTCCATCTTAGTGTCCGTCCGCCTCAACGTCTATATAAAGGATTACGCATGGGTAATATTGAAACTGTGCTTTCCAGTAGTATTGCTGCTGTTTTTTTTGCAGCTTTCGTTGTTGCTGGAACTATGTGGTATGGTTCAGCAACTACCCCAATTGAATTATTTGGCCCCACTCGTTATCAGTGGGATCAGGGGTACTTCCAGCAAGAAATATATCGAAGAGTTGGGGCCGGACTGGCCGAAAATCTGAGCTTATCGGAAGCTTGGTCTAAAATTCCCGAAAAATTAGCTTTTTACGATTACATTGGTAATAATCCGGCGAAAGGGGGATTATTCAGAGCAGGCTCAATGGATAACGGGGATGGAATAGCTGTTGGGTGGTTAGGGCACCCCGTATTTAGAGATAAAGAAGGGCGCGAACTCTTTGTACGTCGTATGCCTACCTTTTTTGAAACATTTCCGGTAGTTTTGGTAGATGGAGACGGAATTGTGAGGGCCGATGTTCCTTTTAGAAGGGCAGAATCCAAGTATAGTGTTGAACAAGTAGGGGTAACTGTTGAATTCTATGGTGGCGAACTCAATGGAGTCATTTATAGTGATCCTGCTACTGTTAAAAAATATGCTAGACGTGCTCAATTAGGTGAAATCTTTGAATTAGACCGGGCTACTTTGAAATCCGATGGTGTTTTTCGTAGCAGTCCAAGGAGTTGGTTCACTTTTGGGCATGCTACGTTTGCTTTGCTCTTCTTTTTCGGACACATTTGGCACGGTGGCAGAACCTTGTTCAGAGATGTTTTTGCTGGTATTGATCCAGATTTGGATGCTCAAGTGGAATTTGGAGCATTCCAAAAACTTGGAGATCCAACTACAAGGAGACAAGTAGTCTGATACAAAATTACTTTGCCATCTTTTGCCTCTCTTTTTTTTATTAATGAATAGGTGTGGAAGCTATAATTGTAAACCACAATCGAATCTATGGAAGCATTGGTTTATACATTCCTCTTAGTTTCGACTTTAGGGATCATCTTTTTCGCTATCTTTTTTCGAGAACCACCTAAAGTTCCAACTAAAAAAATGAAATGATTTTTCATTATTTCCATTGAAGTAATGAGCCCCCAATATGAATATGGGGGCTCATTACTTCAACTAGTCCCCATGTTCTTCGAAGGGATCTCTTAATTTTTGAGAGGGTTGCCCAAAAGCGGTATATAAGGCATACCCAGTAAAGCTTACAAGTAAACCGGATATGGAGATGGCGACTAGGGTTGCTGTTTCCATTTTTTCGATAATTTCAAGATCACAAAGGATCACGATAATGTCGTTTATTTACAACTACAACGGAATGGTATACAAAGTCAACAGATTTCAACCCATGATGAAAGAGGATTTATGGCTACAAAAACCGTTGAGAGTAGTTCTAGATCTGGGCCAAGACAAACTGGCATAGGGAGTTTATTGAAACCATTGAATTCGGAATATGGAAAAGTAGCTCCAGGGTGGGGGACTACACCACTTATGGGAATTGCAATGGCTCTATTTGCAATATTTCTATCTATTATTTTAGAAATTTATAATTCATCTGTTTTACTGGATGGAATTTCAGTTAATTAGTTCATAAAAACTAGTAAGTCCTAGTTTTTCAATCAAAAAAGATTATTTTACTTATACTTACTTAATGCTTAAAATACTTAATACTTCAACTTAAGATTACCTAAGATTTGGATTTATAGACCATTCTGGTAGTTCGATCGTGAAATTTATTTGTTTCGATATTTCATTTCCGGAATATGAGCGTGTGACTTGTTAGAATTGATCCTATTGATAATACAGAGAATGGACCTGTCATCTCTATCAAGATGATTCTACTTCGTCAGATATTTATTCTAGTCTCTGGAGCACGGACTATATAGAATAGATCAAGAAAAGAAATATTTGAACTATGATTCATATCTATTATTCAGACCTCGCAACCGGATTAAAAAAAAATGGAAAGAGGTCTTTTCTAAATCAAACAATTTTTTCCTTCATACTTCCGAAAGAAACCTCTTTCTCTAGATTTTGTTGAGTTATTATATTCATTGAAGAAAGAAGTGATGATCAAATGGTTTTTACTCAGAAAACCTTTGAGTTTAGCTTTGGTTTTCTTAAATCATCGTGGTTCTAGTATGAATCTGAGGTTTAAATCGATTCATAGGGTTTCAACAAGAGAATTCCTATAAAAAAAAGATAGGGAATAGAAGATTCAAGAGGCCTATCACGATTAACATAAAGAAAGATGGAGGAGCCAACTTGAGATTGTATTTCTTGGCATTATCATCACAAAGAAGAGATTCCGGATTTTTATTACTTCGTATCTTTGGGTCAAATCGAGTCAAGCGGCTAAGCCACAAGAAGTTTGAAACTCTCTATTCCATATCCGTTGAAACCAGTATTTGTGTGTTTCGGCTTGAGCCGTACGAGATGAAATTCTCATATACGGCTCTCAGAGGGGGAGTCTTTTTTGAGTTACCTATCTCAATAAAGTATATGATTGGTTCGAGGAACGTCTCGAGATTCAAGCGATTGCAGATGATATAACTAGTAAATATGTTCCTCCTCATGTCAACATATTTTATTGTCTGGGGGGGATTACGCTTACTTGTTTTTTAGTACAAGTAGCTACGGGTTTTGCTATGACCTTTTATTATCGTCCAACTGTTACAGAGGCTTTTTCCTCTGTTCAATACATAATGACTGAGGTCAACTTTGGTTGGTTAATTCGATCAGTTCATCGATGGTCAGCAAGTATGATGGTTCTAATGATGATCTTGCACGTATTTCGTGTATATCTTACGGGCGGTTTTAAAAAACCCCGCGAATTAACTTGGGTTACAGGGGTAGTTCTGGCTGTATTGACCGCATCTTTTGGCGTAACTGGTTATTCCTTACCTCGGGACCAAATTGGCTATTGGGCAGTAAAAATTGTAACAGGCGTGCCTGAAGCTATTCCTATAATAGGATCACCTTTGGTAGAATTATTACGTGGAAGTGCTAGTGTAGGCCAGTCCACTTTGACTCGTTTTTATAGTTTACATACTTTTGTATTGCCTCTTCTTACTGCCGTATTTATGTTAATGCACTTTCCAATGATACGTAAGCAAGGTATTTCGGGTCCTTTATAGAGAAGTTTATAGAGAAGGCAGATCATAGATATTTGTAATTTATCATATTGGGGAGGAACAAGAGTCTTTCATTGCTACAAATATGGATTATTTAAAAATAAGGCATGTTATTTGGATACTTCTATTCAACTCTGAAATATTGTTTCTTTGGTACGAATCAAATAGTTGAAGTAGATTTTCCTAAAAGAGGATGGATTATGGGAGTGTGTGACTTGAACTATTGATTGGTCCATGCAGATATATGATTTTATCCGCCACGTTGGAATTCACAACCCAATGTGTCTCCGCATCCAACCATCACGTCAGTCCCTTTCCTTTATGTAGCATAGGATAGGCCGGTTCGCTTGAGGAGAATATTTTCTATGATCATACCCGAACATGTCATGCATGAACAGGCTCCGTAAGATCCCTAGAATAATGATCCAATGTTCTATTTATTCACTTTGTTTGATTTTTCTTTTTTTTTTAGTAATTTTCTTAGAATTAATTGATAGTATTAGTATTTCGTATTAATTTGATATTAATCTTAGTAAACTTTTTATAGTATGTAGATGCATTCATTTCCTCTGCATCGACCCTGATCTATGATACTATCGGAGTTAAATAAAGGATCTAAAGAAGAACAGGGGCTAGACTTTATTAGTAACAAGTAAAAACTTTGTATTTTTGTATGTAATACAATCGAGATGTTGTGGGGATAAATAGCAACCAAAAGACATGAGACAATCCAAAAAGCACTTGATCATGATTGAATTTGTAAGCCGACTTGGATATTGAGCATTTCCTTGTTGCCAGAACTGAATTCTTTGCAATGAATAATGAATCGTTGAAACTCGAGGAAATGGAATTTGTTAAATCTTTTCTTACATTTTCTTACATAGAGTCATTCTACATTATATATGTAGATATGTATGAAATATAGATCTTCTATGGATCTATTTCTGTGATTCTTTTGATTCTTGCTCGAGCCGGATGATAAAAAATTATCATGTCCGGTTCCTTTGGGGGATGAATCCACAAGAATTCACCTATCCAAATAACAAAGAAACCTGATTTGAATGATCCTGTATTAAGAGCTAAATTGGCTAAAGGGATGGGACATAATTATTATGGAGAACCTGCATGGCCCAATGATCTTTTATATATCTTTCCAGTAGTAATTCTAGGCACTATTGCATGTAATGTGGGCTTAGCAGTTCTAGAGCCGTCAATGATCGGTGAACCGGCGGATCCATTTGCAACTCCGTTGGAAATATTACCCGAATGGTACTTCTTTCCCGTATTTCAAATACTTCGCACAGTACCCAATAAGTTATTGGGTGTTCTTTTAATGGTTTCAGTACCAATAGGATTGTTGACAGTACCTTTTTTGGAGAATGTAAATAAATTCCAAAATCCATTTCGTCGTCCAGTAGCTACAACAGTCTTTTTGATCGGTACCGCAGTAGCTCTTTGGTTAGGTATTGGAGCAACTTTACCTATTGAGAAATCCCTAACTTTAGGTCTTTTCCAAATTGATTAAATCGTTAAATACCACGACATAGGTATCTAAGGAAGATCCAGAAAGGGATCTTCCTTAGATACATCAATCTTATTATGATCTATTCTGCAAATATAAAATATATGGACCGTGTCGGAGATTAAAAACTTATTCTATTCTTTTTTCTTTCTAAAAACTAAAAAATGAAAGAATTCCAATGGATTTAAAATGAAAACTTTTTCTTAGGTAAATTGATTGCAAAGTGCTTCTGTAGAGTCCCCAATATCTGTTTTACATCTTCTATGCGAAAATATTCCATTTTCATAAGATCTTCTTGACTGTGACTCAAAAGGTCCAATAATGTATGTATATTGGACCTTTTGAGACAATTATAGGTCCTGGAAGACAATTCTGATTGGTCAATAAAAATACATGTTAATGGAATTCCTTTTTTGTTTTTCTTGAGATTAGTGAATCTGTCTTGAAAGGAAAAAAGGGGTAGATTCCATCTATTTTCACTTTCCTCGAAATTCATGTTCTCTTCCTCTGCATGTAGAAAAGGAATAAATAAATCAATCAAATTACGAGAAGCTTCATAAAGTGCTTCTTTAGGAGTTAAACTTCCATTCGTCCATATTTCTAGAAATAGTATCTCTTGTTTTTCATTTCCATTCCCATAAGAATGAATACTATGATTCGCATTTCGAACAGGCATAGATACAATATCTATAGGATAACTTCCATCGTGAGAGTCATTTGTGGATTTCATACGATATCCGCGATCTCTCTTGATTTGTAATTCAATAAACAAATCAATTGGTTCTGTCAGGTTAGCTATATGCTGTGTCGTGTCAACTATTTGTACAGAAGGCGGTGAGATGATATCTTGAGCTGTTATGTATTTTGGACCCCTGACACAAATGGATGCGTCCCTAACTCCATAGAGATTACTTCTCAATACAATCTCTTTCAAATTTATTAAAATCTCATGTACTGATTCTTCAATACCTGCTATCGTAGAATATTCATGCATCACATTTTCAGATGTTGCACGTGTGATACATGTTCCTTCTATTTCTCCAAGTAAAACCTTTCGCATGGCGATACCTATTGTATCGGCTTGACCTTTCATAAGCGGGGACAGAACGAAACGACCATAATAAAGACGCTTGCTGTCTACTCTTGATTCAACACATTTCCACTGTAGTGTTCGAGTGGATACTGCTACTTCTTCTCGAACCATACTATGAATTTTCTTTATTGATGATTATTGGATCAGATCATTGAATCATTTATTTCTCTTGGAATCTCTTGAATTCTTATTTCTACACACGTCTTTTTTTAGGAGGGCGACATCCATTATGTGGCATGGGTGTTACATCACGTACGAAACTTAATAGCATCCCATTTCTACGAATGGCTCGTAATGCCGCATCTCTTCCGAGACCTGGACCTTTTATCATAACTTCTGCTCGTTGCATACCCTGATCAACTAACGTACGAATAGCATTAAATGCTGCGGCTTGAGCAGCATAGGGTGTTCCTTTTCTTGTGCCTCTGAATCCAGAGGTACCTGCGGAAGCCCAAGAAATCACCCGACCTCGTACGTCTGTAACAGTTACAATAGTATTGTTGAAACTCGCTTGAACATGAATAATTCCTTTTGGTATTCTACGTTCATTCTTATTTGAACCAATACGTGCATTTTTACGTAAACCAATTTTTGCTATAGGTTTTGTCATATTTGATTAGATCATATTCATAAGAATAAAATAAAAAGAAAGAAGAAAGGATTCGTTTTCATATGAAATGAATATCCCCGTATCTTTCTGTAAATTTATGATTCTTCTTTCTTTTTACATTTACATGGGTTTTTCTTTTAAAAAGTTCTTGATTTAGAACTTGAGAAGGATTACCCCTGTCTCTGTTTATGTTTCGGATTGGAACAAATGACTATAATTCGACCCCGCCTACGAATCAAGCGACATTTTTCACAAATTTTACGAACAGAAGCCCTTATTTTCATATTTATAATTCCTTACTTTCATTCTGAATCTATTTTTTTTTGGAAACAAAAATTAGTTTATTGCATTTTTGAACTTCGAATTATATCCCTACGAAAAGGATGTTTAAAAGAATGATCTAATCGTTCGAATCTTTTTTGCGAAGTCTATAAATTATACGTCCCCTGGTTGAATCATAACGACTCATTTCGATTTTGACTCTATCTCCGGGTAGTATACGTATAAAACTGCGCCGGATTCTCCCTGAAATATAACCTAGAATTAGATCTTCATTATCTAATTGAACTCGGAACATACCGTTGGGAAGTGATTCAGTAATTAAACCCTCATGAATCAATTTTTGTTCTTTCATTCCAGGGAACCCCCTTTAAGTATTAACTAATAGAGGAAGAGTTCTATAATTCACTTCTCCTCTCTATTTTACAAATAGTAAGTTCGAGAGAAATTTAGGGTACCTCAGGAGAATCACCATATATAACACAAAATTTCTCCTCCAATTTTTTCTAGTCGAGCTTCTCGATCTGTCATTATACCTCGAGAAGTAGAAAGAATGACAATTCCCATTCCACCTAAAATCTTAGGAATTCGTTGATAGTTGGAATAGATTCGTAGACCGGGTCGGCTGATACGCTTTAAAATGATTTTATTCCCTTTCCTAGTCTTTCTATGTCGTAAGGTTGAAACCAAGAAATTTTTTTGACTTTCTTTATGTTTTCGAACGTTTTCAATAAAACCTTCTCGTAAAAGTATTTTCACAATGTTTTTAGTGATAGTAGTAGATACTATTTGAACTCTTCCTTTTTGATCTATGTCAGCATTTCTTATAGAAGTTATTATATCGGCAATAATGTCCCTACCCATGACGAACTATAGTTATTGGTGCCTCCTAATTTTGATATAATCAACATGCTTCTTTTTTGTTTTATTTTTTTTTTTTTTCATTATTCAATTATAATAAATCCTTAGAAATTTAAAGTATATGCATGAGACACAATCTATTAATCGTATCTATTTCAGATATTTGAATATTCTATCTATATATACATATAGATAGATAGGATAGCTAGGATCTATCCTATTTTCATCTATAAGACTTCGGGTGCTAATGAAACTATTTTAGTAAAATTCAACTGTCGCAATTCCCGAGCAATCGCACCAAAAATTCGAGTTCCTTTTGGATTTCCTTCTTGATCAATGATAACCGCTGCATTGTCATCATATCGTATTATCATGCCGTTGTCACGTTTGAGTTCTTTACACGTGCGTACAATCACAGCTCTAATTATTTCTGATCTTTCTAGAGGCATGTTGGGTACTGCTTCTTTGATTACAGCAACAATAACATCACCAATATGAGCATATCGGCGATTACCAGTTCCTATGATTCGAATACACATCAATTCTTGAGCTCCACTGTTATCCGCTACATTCAAAAGGGTCTGAGGTTGAATCATATCATTTTTATTGAAATCTCTTATTTCAATGCAAGGGATAATGGAAAAAAAATATTGTCTGTCCAGAGATAAAGAAATCCGCGGTTGTTTTTTTATTCTCAATACTCCTTCTTCTTCTTTTACTTTTGTTTACCTATCCTGAAATAACAAATTGAGTTCGTATAGGCATTTTGCATGCAGCTATTTCCATAGCTGCTTTGGCTACAGTTTCTGATACTCCACTCATTTCATAAAGTATTCGGCCTGGTTTAACAACAGATACCCAATATTCGGGAGATCCCTTGCCCGAACCCATACGTGTTTCTGTAGGTCTTACAGTAACAGGTTTGTCGGGAAAGATACGTAACCATATCTTTCCACCACGACGCGCATATCGTGTCATTGCTCTTCGCCCTGCTTCTATTTGTCTAGCTGTTATCCAAGCAGGTTCAAGTGCCTGAAGAGCATATCTGCCAAAACAAATATGATTGCCTCGGCAAGATATTCCCTTCATTCTACCTCTATGTTGTTTACGAAATCTGGTTCTTTTGGGGTTATAGTTGATGGTTGTTTCTGAATCCCATCTCTACTGCAGAGCCGGACATGAGAGTTTCTTCTCATCCAGCTCCTCGCAAATGAAATGATTCAATAATATTACATATACACATGTATTTATGTATTTCATTCTATTAAAAGAATGAATATACTAATCTTTTTAATTTTTTTTCTTGAATTTGTTACATAGGTACCTGTATATATAACTAGGCGTGCTTGTTTATATATAATGCTTTTTATATATAATGCTTCTTTCTTTTATCAAGATTTCTAAAGTATTTTACTTTACCTATATTGAATCATGCCAATAATCATCCAATAAATGAAATTATTCAATTAAATAAAGAAAGCGCGGGCGGATATTGACTCTTTCCTCCTTCATTTGTAGGGTCAATTTATGACTATTCAGAAGAAATCCATTCTTTCTTGGTTCATTCCGCCATCCTACCCAATGAATCATTAGGATTGATTCGTTTTAAAGAAAATCCTATGTAATCACAGGTTCCATCGTTCCCATAGCTTCTCTATTAATGCTTAGGCCTGAACTCTGCAATGGAGCTCTCAACAAAATCTAAAATATGTTATTTGTTTCCGAGTCAATCTCCTCAGTTTTTCTTAACCCGAAGCTCTATTCAATTATTCTCTATTTTCTATTATTTCTATTATCTATTTTTCTATCTTATTACATAAATAAGAGACTATATTATCCATATTGATTAGATTCTTTAGATTATTATTTTAATTTAAATTCGTTTATTCTATTTTCTTCTATGTTTATATTTTATTTAGATTTTTTCTTTGTATATTTCTTAGTATCTTTCTTATTCTATTGTACTTATTCTATTAGAATTGTATATTGATGTTGATGCTTTATAACACTGCCTTTTTTATGGAGTAATTCTTCATAAACCATACATAGGGGAATCATATAGCATTGAGATCTTTATTCTCTCTTTCTATCATCCTTCCTTTTTCCACATCCCTCTTTTTTTTTTCACAATTCATAATCAGATTTAGATTCATTTTTTATGAAAATAATTTCAGTTGCTACAACTATATGATCGATTCAATCATATAGTTACTGTTTCTTGGGATCTCGACAATACGAAGCAATAAGTTGGTTCTTAGTTTTGAGTTTCTTTAGTTTTAATAGTTACTAAGTTTATAGTGGGGTCAACCTGTTTTTTTTCAATATCAATTCTCAACTCTAAAGAAAAAATTAACGAGTCACACACTGAGCATAGCAATTGTACTAAAATCTAAATTAAATAAAGGGTAAATCAAATTTTTATTCAACCTTATAGAATTAGAATTTTTCGTTTTTCTTTTATTAAGAAAAAGAAGAAAAGAGTTTCTCCATTTTTTCTATCGATGAGCAGAATGCCGAGATAAAGAAAGGTCTATTATTATTATTTTCTTATTCTTGGTTTACAAATATCCAAATTTTGATGCCTAAGACTCCATAGATAGTTCTAATTGTATGGGAACAGTGATCAATTTTAGCGCGAATTGTTTGTAAAGGGACCCTGCCTTCTCTGATCCATTCGACACGTGCAATTTCTTTTCCGTCAATACGTCCTGCAATTTGCACTTGAATTCCTTTTGTACCCGTTTGTTCAGTTAATTCAATAGCTTTTTTCATTGCCTTTCGAAATGATACTCTATTTTTTAATTGTAAAGCTATATATTCTGCAAGAATATTAGGTTGTCCATAAGGCTTTTCAATTCTTGTGATAGCAATGTTGAGTCTCCGGTTTACAGAATGAAACTCTTTTTGTACATTCATTTGTAATTCTTCGATTCCCCGTGTTCGTCCTTCTATTAAGAAATTGGGAAATCCAATATAGATTATGACCTGAATCAAATCTATTCTTTTTTGAATTCCTATATGGGCAATTCCTTCGAAACCTGAGGATATTTTCTTATTCTTTTTTACATAGTCCTTAATACAATTCCGTATTCT